CACAAGAATTGCAAAACCTTACGGGAACCCTAATATTCTTGCAGAATTTATAGCCGGACAATTAAAAAATAGAGTTTCATTTCGAAAAGCAATGAAAAAGGCTATTGAATTAACTGAACAAGCGGATACAAAAGGAATTCAAGTACAAATTGCAGGGCGTATCGACGGAAAAGAAATTGCCCGTGTCGAATGGATCAGAGAGGGCAGGGTTCCCCTACAAACCATTCGAGCTAAAATAAATTATTGTTCCTATACAGTTCGGACTATCTATGGGGTTTTGGGCATCAAAATTTGGATTTTTATAGACAAGGAAGAGGAATAAGAAAACTTTCATTGTTTTTTCCTTCTATCTATTGATAGAAGGAAAAAGGGAGAAACTCGTTCATTCTTTTTCCTACCAATCAAACTAATTCTTAATTCTATAGGGTTGAATAAAAATTCAATTGACCTTTTGATATAATTGCTATGCTTAGTGTGTGACTCGTTGGTTTTTTTTTAGGGTTAGGGTTACAAAAGACCGACCCGATAGTATGAAAACCAATTCATCACTTCATATTATCTGGATCTAAAGAACCAGTCAAGATATGTTAAATAAGTCATATCTTTGTAGCAACTGAAATAATTAAACTTTTTTAAAGCAAAATTACAGAAGAAAGGTGTGGATAAATGGAAGGATGAGAGAAAGAGAGAAAAATAATATCAATGATATAGAATTCTAATATGGAAGGTCTGTGGGTTATCTCATAAAAGACAATGTAATAAAGCATCAATACTAATTGATTCATACATAATGAAATTTTCAAGGAATTTCTGATAGAAGAGAAGAAAAAACTCAAGAGCTTCGAGTCAATAAAGACTAAGAAGGTTGACTCAAGAATAAATTGGATTATGAGCTCCGTTGTAGAATTCTGACCTAATCATTTAGTACGAAGTGGTGGAAACGAAGGAACCTGTGAATGCAAAAGATTTTATTAAACAAATGAATCTTAATAATTCACTAGTTAGGATGGCGAAATGAACCGGAAATTAATTAATCTATTCGGAAAAGTGACGAACAAGTGCTAGGACTGAAATAGAGATTGCAAGAGTTAATATTCGCCCGCGAAAACTTTCTTTTTTTGAATTGGTAAACTCGGATAAAGGACAAAAGACAATAAAGATTTATTAGGACGTTAGAAAAAAATAAAATCTTTTCTAAAAATGTTCTAATAGCTATTCAAATTAATTGAAATTCAATTTTGAATCCTTTTATTCGCGAGGAGCTGGATGAGAAGAAACTCTCACGTCCAGCTCTGTAGTAGAGATGAAATTCCGAAACAACCATCAACTATAACCCCAAAAGAACTAAATTCCGTAAACAACATAGAGGAAGAATGAAGGGAATATCTTATCGAGGTAATCATATTTGTTTCGGTAAATATGCTCTTCAAGCACTTGAACCCGCTTGGATCACATCGAGACAAATCGAAGCAGGTCGCCGAGCAATGACACGAAATGCACGCCGTGGTGGAAAAATATGGGTCCGGCTCTTTCCAGATAAACCAGTTACAGTAAGACCTGCTGAAACACGTATGGGCTCAGGGAAAGGATCCCCTGAATATTGGGTAGCTGTTGTTAAACCGGGGCGAATACTATATGAAATGGGTGGAGTAACCGAAAATATAGCTAAAAGGGCTATTTTAATAGCAGCATCCAAAATGCCTATACGAACTCAATTTATTATTTCGGGATAAAAATATAGAACCGACAGAAATGAGTCTTGGGGATGAAACAAAATCGCAGGTTTCTTTTTTTAGACTTAGACAAACAATATTTCTTTTATTTTTTTTCATCCTTTGCATTGGAAGAATAGACTCAAAAATTTATATGATTCAACCTCAGACCTATTTAAATGTAGCGGATAACAGCGGGGCTCGAAAATTGATGTGTATTCGAATCATAGGAGCTAGTAATCGCCGATATGCTCATATTGGTGACGTTATTGTTGCTGTGATCAAAGAAGCAGTACCAAATATGCCCCTAGAAAAATCAGAAGTAGTCAGAGCTGTAATTGTTCGTACCTGTAAAGAACTTAAACGTGACAGCGGTATGATAATACGATATGATGACAATGCTGCAGTTGTAATTGATCAAGAAGGAAACCCAAAAGGAACTCGCATTTTTGGGGCAATCCCCCGCGAATTGAGACAATTAAATTTTACTAAAATAGTTTCATTAGCTCCCGAAGTATTATAGAAGTATTATAAAATAAAAAGAGATCTGATATTTTTGGGGTATTTGAAAAGAAATAGTTTAAGAACTAGATTAATTCGTAGCTTGTGTTTCGCGTATATACCTTAAAATTTTTATATTCATAAACCAATAAAAAAACATGTTAATTATATCTAATTTTGAGACACCAAAAGTTTGAGTTCATCATGGGTAGAGACACTATTGCTGAGATAATAACCTCTATACGAAATGCTGATATGGATAGAAAAAGAGTTGTTCGCATAGCATCTACTAATATTACCGAAAATATTGTTAAAATACTTTTCCGAGAAGGTTTTATCGAAAACGTCAGAAAACATCGAGAAAAAAACCAAAATTTTTTAGTTTTAACCCTGCGACATAGCAGGAATAGGAAAAGACCCTATAGGAATTTGTTAAATTTAAAACGGATCAGCCGACCCGGTCTACGAATTTATTCTAACTCTCAACGAATTCCTAGAATTTTAGGTGGGATAGGGATTGTAATTCTTTCTACTTCTCGGGGTATAATGACAGATCGGGAGGCTCGACTAGAAGGAATCGGCGGAGAAATTTTATGTTATATATGGTAATCCATTTAATATCCAAATGAAATCCGAAACCTCTTCCTATTTGTAAAAAAAAAAAAGATAAGGGGGTGAGTTGTCTAATATCGTTTCTCCTCCATTAGTTGATACCTCAAGGGGGCTTTACCTGGAATGAAAGAACAAAAATGGATTCATGAAGGTTTAATTACTGAATCGCTTCCCAATGGCATGTTCCGGGTTCGTTTAGATAATGAGGATCTGATTCTAGGTTATGTTTCGGGAAAGATCCGGCGTAGTTTTATACGGATACTTCCCGGAGATAAAGTCAAAATTGAAGTAAGTCGTTATGATTCAACCAGAGGACGTATAATTTATCGACTCCGAAACAAAGATTTGAAGGATTAGGTGATTTTTATTCAATACGATTCAAGATAAAAAATTCCAAGAAACCTATTTTCTATCGAGAAGTAGATTCAGAATTAAGATAAGGAATGACAAATATGAAAATAAGAGCTTCCGTTCGTAAAATTTGTGAAAAATGTCGACTAATCCGTAGACGGGGTCGCATTAGAGTAATTTGTGCCAATCCGAGACATAAACAAAGACAAGGATAAAGGGATAATCAGACTCACTAAAGAGCTCAGCGTACAAATACAAATAAAGAATCTGTTTTGACATGAAATGGATATATCCATATATTTCTGACTCATATTTATGAGATGATACAATATGGCAAAAGGTATACCGAGAACTGGTTTACGTAGAAATGTACGTATTGGTGCACGTAAAAGTGCACGTAAAATACCAAAGGGAGTTATTCATGTTCAAGCAAGTTTCAATAATACCATTGTTACAGTTACAGATGTACGAGGTCGGGTGGTTTCCTGGTCCTCGGCCGGTACTTGTGGATTCAAGGGTACAAGAAGAGGGACACCCTTTGCCGCTCAAACTGCAGCATCAGTTGCTATTCGTACAGTAGTGGATCAAGGTATGCAACGAGCAGAAGTCATGATAAAAGGTCCCGGTCTCGGAAGAGACGCCGCATTACGAGCTATTCGTAGAAGTGGTATACTATTAACTTTTGTACGGGATGTAACCCCTATGCCACATAATGGCTGTAGACCTCCGAAAAAAAGACGTGTATAGAAATAAACAGTGAAGAAATTTCAAGAGAAACAAGAGAAATAAATAATTCAATCAAAAAAAATATTATTACTATGGTTCGAGAGAAAGTAACAGTATCTACTCGGACACTACAGTGGAAGTGTGTTGAATCAAGAACAGACAGTAAACGCCTTTATTATGGTCGATTTATTCTGTCTCCACTTATGAAAGGACAAGCCGACACAATAGGCATTGCGATGCGAAGAGCTTTGCTTGGAGAAATAGAAGGAACATGTATCACACGTGTAAAATCTGAGAACGTCTCCCACGAATATTCTACTATAACGGGTATTCAAGAATCGGCCCACGAAATTATAATGAATTTGAAAGAAATTGTATTGAGAAGTAATCTATATGGAACTTGTGACGCGTCTATTTGTGTTAGAGGTCCTGGATATGTAACTGCTCGAGATATCATCTTACCACCTTATGTAGAAATTGTCGACAATACACAACATATAGCTAGCTTGACAGAACCAATAAATTTACGTATTGGATTAGAAATTGAAAGAAATCGCGGATATCTTATAAAGATGCCACATAACTTTCAAGATGGAAGTTATCCTGTAGATGCTGTATTCATGCCTGTTCGAAACGTGAATCATAGTATTCATTCCTATGGAAATGGGAATGAAAAACAAGAGATACTCTTTCTCGAAATATGGACAAATGGCAGTTTAACTCCGAAAGAAGCACTTCATGAAGCCTCCCGGAATTTGATTGATTTATTTATTCCCTTTTTATATAAGGAAGAAGAAAACTTACTTTTAGAGGACAACCAACATATGGTTCCTTTATCCCCCTTTACTTTTCACAATAAATTAGATAAAGTCGGAAAAAAAAAAATAGCATTGAAATCTATTTTTATTGATCAATTCGAATTGTCTCCCAGAGTTTATAATTGCCTCATAAGGTCCAATATATATACATTATTGGACCTTATGAATAAGAGTCAAGAAGATCTTATGAAAATTGAGCATTTTCGCCTAGAAGATGTAAAACAGATATTGGGCATTCTAGAAAAAAATTTCGCAATTTTTTTACCAAAAAAGAAGTTTT